TGAAATAGAGAGAGGAGAAAACAATTCTCTTTCTTTCTCTTTAGAAGAACAAAGAGAAACAGATCTTATTCTATACCCGATAAATACCAATACGCAATGGGAGGATTTTGAGGGAAAAAATGCATAGATACTCTTTTCGAATTCGAAATCATTCGAACAGTTGGTTGATTCGATTGATCCTGTTCGTTACAATTTTGATTTATTCATTCTGTCTTCCTCTATGAACCTTATACTCCTATATATTCTATATAGAATATATAGAATCTAAATAATATATAATATTAGATCCTAAATCTAAAGAATATTAAAAAAATAAAATTAAAATTATAGAAAATAATAGAATATAGAATATATATAGAATATAAAAATGTAAAATAAAGAGAAAAAATGATGAAGACAATAAAACCATTGTTACGTTTTCATATTAAAGTAAAGTATAGTACTTCATTTTTTTTTTATTTATCTTAATGCCTATTGGTGTTCCAAAAGTTCCTTTTCGGAATCCTGGAGAGGAAGATGCAGTTTGGGTTGACGTATAGTGCGACTTGTCAGACATATTGGTCATATGGTATTTCCCCGTTATCTCCCCCGATCGAGTATTCTCTGTTTCGCCCAATCCAATAAATAGATATTGGATATTGTATTGATTGAACCATCAATAATTTGGAGCGTGAAGCACAATAATTCCTATTGGGGATCAATATTATCAATTCAAAGAATTGATGGTTTACTTGGACTGAGAAAAGAAAGTATCCAGGCTCCGTTCATATAATACCAAATTGGAAATGGTAAGAGTAAAAAAGGGAGTGTAAAATGTAGTAATAGAAATCCTAAATATTAAAGAAATAAATGAAATAAATAATAAGAATATAATAAAGAAAAATAAAATATAAATTTCATTAAATTATTCATAAAATTGAGATTCATTAGTAATTAAAATTAGTAATTAAATAGAATATGAATATAATATAACTTACTATAATAGAAAGATAATAGAATCTTAGAATATAATATATTATGTAGAATATATGATGATTATGATTACACAATTACCGCTTGTATAATATAGAATAGACTCTTCTTAGATTTAGATTTACTATAGGGATAATATCAAACTACCTACCAATGAAGTAGTATGATTAATACATAAAATATTTTGGGGAAAGGTATGAAACAATTGAAAAAAAAAGAAGTGGTACTGGAATCATTTGACCTATATGCGCAAATGAAATTCGGGCAAATCTTCCCCCGGAGTAGAACAAGAACCTAAAAGAATTGAAAGGGCCATTCAGGAACAAGAAAATTACATTGTAATTTGAATTTCGATGAAACAATACATCAATGAGAAGTTAGTTCAATAAGTTCATAAAATTCTTTTTGATTTTCTACATTATAGAATAGAGGTAAGGAGAAGGGGCAAAACTCATTAAAAAAAAAAGAAATAGGATTGGAATCGACACATTGATTTTTTTTCTTTTGAACCGTATGCATCCAAAGGTGCACGTACGGTTCCTCAGGGATACAATTTTATCCTAATCAACCGACTTCATCGAGAAAGATTACTTTTTTTAGGCCAAGAGGTTGATAGCGAGATCTCGAATCAAATTGTTGGTCTCATGGTATATCTCAGCATAGAAGATGATACTAGGGATCTTTATTTGTTTATAAATTCTCCAGGTGGATGGGTAATACCAGGAATAGCCATTTATGATACTATGCAATTTGTGTTACCAGATGTACATACAATATGTATGGGATTAGCCGCTTCAATGGGATCTTTCATTCTGGTCGGAGGAGAAATTACCAAACGTCTAGCATTCCCTCACGCTTGGCGCCAATGAGTTTTTTTTATTTGATAAAAAAAAAAGAATACTATGCCTTCGCTGTATCGAATATGAATTAAATAAAGAATAAGTAATAATAGCATGGCACTTCGAGTTCGATATGAACAAACCATTATTGTTTTTAACATGAGATTTTGTATCGAAATAGTAGTATGAAAGAAGGGTTATTCCCAATTTGATTTTCTGTGTCAAGCAAGAGTCAATTTCAGCGTCACAAACCATTATTCTTCCACTCTTCCACAACAGAAGTCTCTTTACTTATTTTTATGTTATGAGAGGAAAGAATCAAAAAAAAGGAAAAAATCATTTTTTCCTTCTTAGATCTTATCAAAAAGAAACTTTGGGATTGCTAAACCACAGACGAGATAAATATATAAAGCAACAGAACCATCATAGTATCTTTTTAACTACTACGAAATACGAAAGGAAGGGTGGTAAATGGATCATTTAAGAATTTGGATCATATAGGTTCTATTTATTCTTTTCGATAAAAGAAATTCTATCAAAAAAAGAAAATCCATTGCAGAGCCGTATGCAATGTACAAAAGATGCCTGTACGGTTGTTTAATTCTATTTTTTTATTGTTATTTTGATTCCCCCTTACTTTAATCCATCCAATCGTGCGATATATAGATAGAAGAACCATTCATGATGTTATATCAATATCATCAGGGTTATGATTCACCAACCTGCTAGTTCTTTTTACGAGGCACAAGCAAGGGATTTTATCCTGGAAGCAGAAGAACTATTGAAACTTCGCGAAACTCTCACAAAAGTTTATGTACAAAGAACGGGCAACCCTTTATGGGTTATATCCGAAGATATGGAAAGGGATGTTTTTATGTCAGCAACAGAAGCTCAAGCTCATGGCATCGTTGATCTTGTCGCGATCGAAAATAAAAATACTGGGAATTCCATATAAATATACGAATTACTTTTCAAAATTTACGTGTGAATAGAAATCATTCATAATCATCAATCATCCGGTTAAGATCGATCTAAGCCAACCCGCTCTATTCTATCTAGAATGAGATTCTATAGATACACCATGCCAACCATTAAACAACTTATTAGAAACGCAAGACAGCCAATAAGAAATGTCACGAAATCTCCCGCTCTTCGAGGATGTCCTCAGCGTCGAGGAACATGTACTAGGGTGTATGTGCGACTCGTTAAGTTCAGATCATGAGTTTGAAGAAATGCAAAAATTTTTTCCGGTATTAACGACCACTACCAATGAATTAGGATAGATAGGCTGGAACACGGCCTTTTGATTTACTAGTATCAAGAGTATCAAGATCTATTATCTACCTAATTATGTTATGAATTTATGGTTTCTATTGGTGCAAATCCAATCACTCCGTTTGAGATGAGAAAGAATTCTCCATTGGTAACAAATAGTTATCCATTAAGCGGAGGAAAAAGGTTATGCTCCTATTCCTTTTCTTGAAAAAAAAAACGGACTAACAAGGTCAGCTACCTAGCCAACTTTCATAATTAAATACCGTCACTGTATGGATAGCTTTTTTGTGAAAAGGACTATTACTTTAGAATTAGAATTGAAAAAAGAATTCTAATTTAAAATGGATGGGTAGAGCCAAAGAGTGTGAACTATACAAGTTCACAAGAAATTTTGATGAAATGTGAAAGAAGAGGCTCCGGTGTATAGAGAGGACCTCACCGTTTCAGAAGTTACCATAGAAACGAGAAAACCCACTATTCTTTTTTCTTTAGTAGCAGTCGAATTTTTTATTTCCAGGCGAGATACCTTGAAGAAAGAAAAAATCGTGGTCGGGAAGGTCATAGTCGCAAAAGCCATTGGAATTTATATTTTATATATCGGAAGAATCCGTTTTGTTATTAATCGACCGGAAGAAAAGGATGACTGAAAGAAGAGAAATCAATTAGTTATTCAATAAAGTTTCATTTGATTCAATGACCAGAGTTAAACGAGGATATACAGCTCGGAGACGTCGAAAAAAGATTCGTTTATTTGCATCAACCTTTATAGGGGCTCATTCAAGACTGACTCGAACGACTACTCAACAAAGAATGAGAGCTTTGATTTCCTCTCATCGAGATAGGAGCAGGAAAAAGAGAGATTTTCGTCGTTTGTGGATCACTCGGATAAATGCGGTAACTCGTGAGGATAGGCTATTCTATAGTTATAGCCTCTTCATCCACAATCTGTACAAAAGACAATTCCTTCTGAATCGTAAAATACTTGCGCAAATAGTCCTATCAAATAAGAATTGTTTTGATATTATTTCAAAGAAAATTATCAATTAAAAAGAAAAGAATACAAATCAAATAAAGGAATAAAAGAATCTTAATAGAATCTATATTATACAGGAAACAAGAATGATTGAAACAGGATTTCCCGGAGAATGGACTCCGGGAAGATAGAATAAAAAGAAATTAATATTTGAATAGTAGGAAGAAACGAACATCTTTCAAGAAAAAAGATTTCTTCCCCATTTTTCCTTTTTTATAATACAAGAATCAAATCTGGATCCTAGTTTTTTTTCGAGCAAAACATTAATATGAGCTTGAGTTCCGATTGGAGTTTTGAAGAGTATATCTATTTAGTATTTATTTTTGGTTCTAGGACCAGTAGTTCTAGGAATCGACTCCACTCTCTCCAATTGTTTCTCATTATTACGAAAAGGTAACAAAGATAAAATACGAGCTTGTTTTATAGCAATAGTAATTAATCGTTGTTGTTTCAAAGTCAACCTATTTGTCCGTCTAGATAAGATTTTTCCTTGTTCACTAAGAAATCGACTAATTAAACTCATGTTTCTATAATCGATTCGATCCCCCGATCCGATTAGGGGTAAACGCCTACGAAAAGATCGCTTGGATTTACGAAAAGGTTGTTTGGATTTATCCATGGTTTGCTTATTCCTTGTTTGTTTATTCCTTCGATATAAAATAGAATCCTTTTTTTTTTTTCTTATTCATTTAAGATTCGACCAAAATAGGATTAGGTTTGTATTATCTATGTTAAGATGTAAAGTTCTTACTCTTCCCACTACTTGGAAAAATCAAACACGAATTCTTTTCTATCTATTTCTTTATTTCCCCATGAATCGTATACTTTTGACAATAGCGACAAAATTTTCTAAATTCTAATCGATTGGGTGTATTGTGTCGATTCTTTTGAGTAATATATCTAGAAATGCCCAGCAATTCTTTATTGACACCCTTTCGAACACAACAGGTACATTCCAAAATCACTATAATTCGAATATCTTTACCCTTGGCCACGAACCTCCTTTTCCTTTTGGATCGACTTCGTTCGCTATGGAATTTCTAACTATTTTCTTTTTTGAATTCTTAGAATTCGAATGACTTCGAAGTACTATAATCTAAAATAGAATTACTATAATATTATAAATATAAAGAAAAAGAGTAATATTCATTAATAGAAGAATATTAAGAATATCGTAATAATTAATTAATACAATTTTTTCTAACTATGAATCATTTCTATACTAATCTCAGTATTTTCTTCTTTCTATGTTAGAATTTCGTGGAACCGTCCCTAGACTGGATCCACATTTCTATTTTTTACCCAAAAATTTCACTGTATTTTGACTGAGATTCAATACACTCTTTCTTTTTTTTTAGGATAGATTAGGATATAAAAGAAAAATAATTTAGAGCCATGTTACGTAGAATTCTATCTCAAATCTTCTTCATTTTTTATCAATACAAGAATTTCATCAGGATGAAAAAAAGGGGAATGACAAGGCATCTGGAAATAAACGATTAATTTCTATCAATAGACCTGCTAAAGACCCAAACCATAAAGTGGTTAACACAGGTGCCGTTGAGAGATAGGTTTTTATATCTCGCATTGAAAATCCTCCTTCTTCTTTTATTTTCTATTTTTTTTCTTTGTATTGTATATTGTAATATATATATAATCCTAGTTCGCTATTCTAATAAATAGATCATAGATAATCCGATATTTTAATTTTAGTTCAAGATCATTTGTTTTTGCTTGAAATGAAATTAGAATTAGGAATTACTAACTAAAATGCATATGTACAATGACCCAGCAGATTCAAATTTGCCGCCCCCTAAAAAAATGACAAGAACATTCTCTACCTATTCTATAGATAGGTAGAGCAAAAAAGAAGGATGTGGAAAAAAAGATATGTATTTTATACAATGACACACTGTATAACAATTTTTCAAAGGGATGTAGCGCAGCTTGGTAGCGCGTTTGTTTTGGGTACAAAATGTCACAGGTTCAAATCCTGTCATCCCTACCTATTCTTTCTCCTATAGATACTTATAAGAGATTCCTTGAGTAAGATCAGTCAATTTTGGACATAATCTTTCATTTTTATATACTATATGTACACACAATAAACTTCGGGGATAAAAAATCCTTTTCTTTACAATTGTATCTACTTTTATATATCTATTGTTATAGGATCTAAGAAAGCGCTCTTAGTTCAGCTCGGTAGAACGCGGGTCTCCAAAACCCGATGTCGTAGGTTCAAATCCTACAGAGCGTGATTTCTTTTATGTTATGTCGAATTAAAATGAAAGAACTTAACAAAACAAAGTAGAATTGCAACTTAAAATTGACCTCCTACAAGGAGGAGGTCAATCAAAAAAAGAGATGTTACTCAATCAAAGGTCCAACTGATCACCGCGCCTGTATTGTAAATATGCAGTTACAAATAATCCTGTTAAAGTAATAGGAATTAGACCTAAGACGATTCCGAATAGAAAAACTTCAATCATTTCGATTTGTTTTAGGGAATAAGAAGAGAGGTAAGATCTATCCTTAAATATTAATCTGAATTATCCGTGAATCTCAATGGCCAGGAATTAGTAATTGACGCGGGAAGGAACCATAGAATACCTGAAATGAAATATTCTGAGAGGTTTTGATTTTTGTAAATTGTTTATTGAATTTCATTCATTTCAAATAAGTCGTATCTTGTTTAAACCAATAAATAGAGCTGGGGTTATAGTTGAAGCAGCCAGTAAAAAACCAAAATAACTAGTTAGAATAGGCATGAAAGAGCTAAATTAGATATGTTATTTTACTACATATAATTATATGAATAATGAATAAAACATTTACCTAAGTCTCAATCGAGATATGACGGTAAGAAAAACTAATTTAAATAATTCATTTAGTTCCAATTGAAAGTTCTTGATTCATCAGTCATTATAGATGGACACTAAAAAAAAATCAAATGAAAATCTTGAATATTTTCATTTGATTTTTTTTCTTTATTGAAATTTGATTTCGGTCCAACTCGATTCAAAGAAGATCAACTCCTATTATCTTTTGAAATTCTCTATTCTTTCCATATTAATTTGTTTTGTATTGTAATTACATAAGGAAAGAACTCTTGGGGGGATCTAATGTAACAACAGTTGCTTCACGAGTATGGATTGTTCCAACGATCTTTTTTTTTTCTTTTTGCAAATATTAAAAATACTAAATATAAAAAAGAAGAAAAGAATAATAAAAAATATGAAATCTAGTTCTAATATATTAACCAATGAAAAACGAAATAGTAAAAGAATTAAATAGATAGGGATAGTAATAAGAATTTCCATTTATAATAATTACTATTTAGAATAGTAAGAATAGCTTCAGTTTAGAAGTTTAAAGTGAAAT